ATAAAAATTCACATTCAGATACATAAGAATTGTATAGGAACCGAAATAGTCTTTTATTTTCTTTTGAAAAAACATAAATAGATTTCTTTGGAGTAATGAGAAAACTATTCCAATTATGATATTTATGAAGAAAGAATCGCAAGAAATGCAAAAGGGGAACATCTTGAATCCAGCATTGAAGGATTTGAACCAAGATTTCCATATGGATGGGATGGGGTATTAATATATCTGATACATAATTTGAATGTAATAATTTGTCCTCTAAAAAAGGAAAAATGGAATGAATAGAGCGTAAATTATGAGATTTTGGTATTTCTTTTTTTTCGAAATAAGATACTAATCGCAGCGAGAATGGAATTTCTACAAGAATTGCAAAACCTTCTGATATCACTTGAGAATAAAAATGGGAATAACAAAAATTGTTGTGGTGGTGACTAACGAATCGATTTTTGTTAGAATCATTAACCACGAAAAGAAAAAAATTCTGTTGATAGATTCGAATAATTAAACGTTTCACAAGCGCTAAACTGGATTTGCTGTCATAACCAAAAACTTCCGTAGGTTCGTAAAAAAGGGAACCTTTTAAACCACGATCATGAGCAAGTGCATAAATATACTCCTGAAAGAGAAGCGGATATAGGAGGGGTTGTTGCCTAGATCTACCCTTTTCTAAATATCCTTGTAATTTTTCCATTTAGTTACATTTCTACTTGAACTATAAGCAGGAAGATTTCTTAGGTTATCAAATAATACATAGTGCAATATGGTCAAAACAGGGTATCTATTATGTATATAGTAAGAAAAAAATATATACCCCCGGAAACGAGGAGTCCACTCAACAGATCTTTTTCCTCTCTTCTTCTATCCAACCGAGTGGTTTATCTTCGTTATAATTACAAGAGGGTCCAAAATCCTTTATTTTTGCAACCTAATCGCTCTTTTGATTTTGGAACAAATTTTTTTATCAGTATACTGTTTCTTCTACACATCTGTCTCCAATCGATAATATGGAATAGTTAGGATCTTTTTTTAAAGAAAAAGAATCGACGGTCCACTCACAAGAGAACCCCTTCCCCCACCAGGCACTAATTTATTTTTAACATCTAATTAGATCGGGTAATTATTCAAATTAAGAATATTAGCTCGTTGCTTTTTTTTACCAGAATTGGAACCAAGAGGTTCTATCCATTTATTCACTAGACCCAACTATAAATGTATGTTAATTTCTTTTGTCCTCTTCCACACAAATCAAAACAAAATTTTGTAATGATCCGATAAGGATAAACTCCAAATTCTATCTAAATTCTACTACTAAAAAAGAAGAATATACGAAATAAAAAATTCGATTTTTTTCTTATTATTACGACATGCTGTTTTTTCCATTCATCACCTTTCAGGATCAGTCGCGGTCTTATAGACTCTACCAATAGTCTGGACGAATTCGTTGCTTCATCCAAAAATGTGTAAAAGATCATAGTCGCACTTAAAAGCCGAGTACTCTACCGTTGAGTTAGCAACCCAAATAAATATGATATGTAGAGATGATCAAAAAAAATCAATTGAATTGCACTACACCACTCCATCAAAACATTGAACTAACAAGAAATCGAAAAGAAATATTTGAAGGTCAATTTAAAAAACAACGGAATAGAAATATCAAAATTGACAGGCCGCTTTTTTCGTTAAGAAAACGCGTCTTGTATAAAAATAAATCCGACAAAAACCCCTTGACTAAAGTGAAGAAAAAAGCAATAGGGATCGGGGTAAACGGATCCATTTATCTACGATCGATCAAATTATATTTCTTCGATACACCATTGTCAATATAAATGGAATGTTGAGAAAACAAATTAATAAGGAAATCAAATAAAGACTTGTGTTGGATTGGCACAACATAAAAAAGAAATTTAGATGAAAAATAAAGACGAGGTGAGGTGGAGAAAAAATATCGGATTTATTCAATCAATAGAGGCCCAATAAACAAGATTTACTACTTATTTGTTGGCGGATTCCCCTACAAAAAGAAAAAAAAAATGAAGATATTCAAGATGAAGTATGAATAGAACAAGAAAAGGGCAACTTGTGGGTAAATAATTACAAAAAAATAGATACTGGTTAACCCCCCTTTTTTATTCATTCATTTTGTTTTTTCCTTTAATTAACTCGAAGTTCTTTCTTGAAATAATTCTGCCTTCCTTAAAATATCATGAACAGTTCCTGTAGGTTGAGCGCCTTTTTCAAGGAAGTATAGAATAGCGGGAACATTTAAATAAGTTTGATTCTGTATCGGATCGTAAAAACCTACTTTTCGAAGATCTCTTCCTTCTCTTCGGGATCGAACATCAATTGCAACGATTCGATAGATCGCTCATTGGGATAGATATAAATAAATAATGCCCCCCCTAGAAACGTATAGGAGGTTTTCTCCTCATACGGCTCGAGAAAAAATGATTCTAATTTCTGTGTATAATAGCAAATGGATACATAAGAGCATGAATTAGACTATGATTTTAGTTATTTTTTTGTTCTTCACTACACTTACAGAAAAAAAAAAAAGAAATATCATTTGTACTCATAACTCAAGTTGGATAATTCGTAAAGAATTCAAAGTGAAATCCTCAGAAATTTATTGAGTCGTCTCTAACCTCTTTTGTTTGTATCATCTCGAATCTATTTTTTTCCTCATTCTAATAAAATTATTGAGACAATTGATGAAAATTGCGTTTCCTTGTTCCGGAATCCTGTCTCTTTGTTTTGTGAAATCCTTGGGTTTAGACATTACTTCGGTGATTCTTACTTCTTTCAAAATGGCAGCAACATACCTTTTGTTATTTATTTCTATGGAAAAGAAATATGAAGGATTGATTCCTTTGTAATACACTTTACATCGAAAAAGTTTTCCAAATTCCGACAAATTTGACTTTATTTTGAATTCAAACTTGTTCTAATTTGAACCTTTCAATTTATATATTGATATTGAGGATATACTTACAAAGTTAGTCTCACTTATTCATTGTTACTAACCCTAGATTTTGCCCCCCGATAAATGAATAAAGATTTTTTACTCGAGCTCCATCATGTACTATTTTTATTTACCAACCCAATACAAATTAGGTTCTTAGCAGGAACAGAACAAACTATGTCGAGTCAAGAGCATCTTCATTCCTATAGAAAATGGTGGACGTAAAAATCCACAGTGGATCATGTCCTTCAAGTCGCACGTTGCTTTCTACCACATCGTTTCAAACGAAGTTTTACCATAACATTCCTCTAATTTAGAATTAAATTTTGAACCAGTATGTAATTGATTCAATATGGAATCATGAATAGTTATTGGCTCAACCGATAGATAATAATCTATACTTTCTATCTTTCTCTCTACGTATAAATATTTATATAAATATTTATACGTAGAGAGAAAGGGGTTCATTTATTTAACCTAACCCCCTATTCTATCATACATATGAATGAAACAGATTTCTAAAAAGGACAAATAAACGAGTTTACTTAAATATTATTTGATTTCCATTTTCAACAGATTATTTGAGATGGGCAATTAGGAAAGGACCCCTTTTCCCGAACAAATAAATTCTAAATCTCAAAAGAACGTGGATTTCCAATCACGTAACAAAATAAGTTATTAACCAAATATAAGCTATTCTGATGACTCAAAAAGGTCGGAAGTTTCTATATAATATCGATTTCCCATACTTCTTCGAGTATCAAGGTTTATTTTATATTATATGAAGTAAAAAAAAAATAAGATCTGGATCAATTTGTTTTTCCTATTTGTTCTTTCTCGGCTTTAGAAGTTTTAAGACGAACGATAAAATTAGTATCAAAAACTACGTACTCTTTAGTTTCCACATTTTATGTGGAATTGAGATACGCCCTTTATTTTCTTTAGACTTTCTTTGGGGAAAGGAATAAAGAGCCCTTTCTTTCACATTTCGATTACGAACGCATCGCGTGAGAATTCACATTTCATGAATATGGAACATAGGTTTTCTTATGAAAGAAAAGATAGAATTCTCCGAATTATTCCTAGAATCAAAAACAAAGGATTGGATCACATTGTATCCAACATTAAACAGAAAGTTGTTAAAGAGAAGAATCTTTTGTTTCTGATAGAGACAATCTGGGACGGAAGGATTCGAACCTCCGAGTAACGGGACCAAAACCCATTGCCTTACCGCTTGGCCACGCCCCATTTCGATTTATATTCGACACTAATAAACACTAATATTAGTATTGGTTATTCGTCAATACAAACCAAAATATGAAATATTTTGTTGCTAGGATTCAACACATAGAAATATGAAAAAAAATTATTGATCATTACATAGAATTCAATTAAGATATTGTATGAAACTATAATTCCTTGTATTCTCGTTTGAGAATGAAAGGAAGGATTTTGGATTGGGGAGAGTTCGAAGAAAAGGAAGGACTTTTTTACCTGCCTTTTTTTTTTACAGTTTTCCTTCATAAAAATAACTCAATCAAAATCCAATTTTCTAATCTACAAGAACGAAATGTTTGTTATGCTTAATATCTTTAGTTTCATCTCTATCTGTTTTAATTTTACCTTTGATTTGAATAGTTTTTTCTTTGCCAAATTGCCTGAGGCTTATGCCTTTTTCAATCCAATCGTAGACATTATGCCTGTCATACCTTTATTCTTTTTTCTCTTAGCCTTTGTTTGGCAAGCTGCTGTAAGTTTTCGATGAAATATTTCATATTCCGCGAAATTCAGTATTTATTCGAAAAAAAATGGATAAGATCAGAGAAATCTTACATTTTGAACCCTCGATTCAAAAATAGAAATTCTTATATATTGAATAACCTAACCGCGATGAGAAATTTTGATCCACTTATTTCCTCGTTCTGACCTTCCAGTGAACAAGGACTTTATAAGGACTTTATAAAGTCCCCCACAATACCAAATAATGGATGTGGCAAAAAATTTTTTGTAATGAAGGAATTAGATCCTTCTTTCTTATTACAAATAAATTCGTGAAAATCCCCCCCTTTTTTTTTTCATTTTTGGGGTGTCATGCCAAAATAGTGTATGTAATAAATAAAGGTAATCCATTTCCTAAAAAAAAAAAAGATCTTGGAGATTGTGCAATGCTTACTCTCAAACTCTTTGTTTACACAGTAGTAATATTTTTTGTTTCTCTCTTCATCTTTGGATTCTTATCTAACGATCCGGGACGTAATCCTGGACGTGAGGAATAAAAAAAAATATTTTTCGTTTTTCTTTACTTTCTTTCTTAGTTTTTTTTATGTATGGAATTTACCTATGATGAAAAAGGAAAAGGATTGACATTTTTTCAAATTAGAAAGTCTGAAGTGATCAGAGGGAGCGGAGAGAGAGGGATTCGAACCCTCGGTACGAATAATTCGTACAACAGATTAGCAATCTGCCGCTTTAGTCCACTCAGCCATCTCTCCCAATTGAAAATTGAAATTTTTTGTGTAATGTAACACGTGAAGTAAAGGTTGATAAAAACTCTTGTTTTCCTTCTTTATTATAATGATATAATAACATAATGATAACAATATATTCGAAATGGATAACATCTTAGATAAGATATTTACGAATTTGATCAGTAATTCCATTTCGATAATGATTCGAAACAGATACTTACCAATGGAATAGATATAGAAAAAATACCTTACTTCACTTCTTTGATTTTGTAAGAAAGGCTCATTACCCCGGCCTGGTTAAGTAAAGTACTGGCCGGGCCATTACATCACTTCTTTTGTTCTAATGAATTATTCATAGATCAAACGATTTCATTATGTAGGATTTGATATAAAATGAAAAATACTTGTTATTGAAACAAGAACAGGGGCAATTTCCATTCCTGTGATAGAAGTGCTATTTCTTAGTATTATTAATACTATAGTATGGTATAGTTATAATATAACTCATTTACTTGTTCAAGGGACAGGCTTTATTTGAATACTTGAGATCCAATTGACCCGAATTCATAAGATCTGATCTGTCAGTTGAAAGGAAAGTTGAAAAAGAAAGGTGGAATTTCTCATTTTGACGGTCCAGCTTTAATAACTCCTTTGATCCGAGACTGTTAGTAATGACTTCCCGCAAAGGAAAGGAAAAGCATATATATAATCGAACTTTCTTTTTATGTTTTTTATGTTATTTAAATAAGCTTTCCGCTCTTACCCCATTTTTTCAAGTCCCCAGTGGGACGAAGTGTCAACGCTATCATTTCTTTGATGCTATCTTTATAGTGTCTCATTCCTTTGTTCGACAAATGATCCATTCATATACAATAATGAATATGTAGCGGGTATAGTTTAGTGGTAAAAGTGCGATTCGTTCTATTAACAACTTAAATAGTTAAGGGGTCTTTCGGTTTTTTCATATTCCGATCAAAAACTTTATTTCTTAAAAAGGATTAATCCTTTTACCCTCAACAGCATATTTGATTTGAGGAATCATATACATTCTCGCGATTTGTATCCAAAGGTCAATTCGAAATTGAATAAAAAAAAAATGGGATTATGGGGTCGCGAAGCAAAATTTTTTTTATTGGATCAAATCTTCCAATTCAATGAGTATGAGTAAAGGATCTATGGATGAAGATACAAAAATCTATTTCCAATCGTAACTAGATCTTTAATTTTTGTGTTGTAAAGAAAACATTGAAGCAAAATAGCTAGAAAACGATGGTTTTGGTTTACTAGAACGATCGGCATATTGTTTCAGCTCGGTGGAAACAAAATTCTTTTCCTCAGGATCCCGCGAGTGGAAATAGGGGACGAAGTAACTAGACTAAACAGATTTGGTATAATCCTCCCTCTAGAGGGATCATCTAGAAAGCGAGTAGCTTTGTATGCATTCAAGCCGACATAGATGTTATGGATCTCATTTTTTCTCTGGGAATACATCGACTTTCCATAAAGGAGCCGAATGAAAGCAAAATTTCATGTTCGGTTTTGAATTAGAGACGTTAAAAATGATCAATCAACGTCGACTATAACCCCTAGCCTTCCAAGCTAACGATGCGGGTTCGATTCCCGCTACCCGCTCTATATTCCTTATTCTACATGCATTATCCATTTTTATATGCATCCTTAATTTTATTACCTAATTAATTTTCCGTGTAATCTTTTTTTTAAGAGAAAGGAAGAATTTGAAAAAATAAAATAGGAATGAAAAGCGTCCATTGTCTAATGGATAGGACAGAGGTCTTCTAAACCTTTGGTATAGGTTCAAATCCTATTGGACGCAATTTTTTTCCATATATTTTTTTTGAATGTCTATCCCAAGAAATCTTTTTTGAATGATTCGAATAAGAAATATTTCTCTCTCAATGATTACTCTTGTACTAAGAAAAAGAATGAGAAATTTATGCTTGTTCTTCAAGTAGAAACAGTTCGATCTGTTCCTGAATAGCTTCCTTCAAAAGGGTTTCCGCTTGCTCGGTAAATGTCTTGGTAGAAGATATAATTTCTCGGAATTGAGGT